TCTTGCGGATATTTCTATTCCAGCAAATGATGACGCTATAGCTTCAATTCGATTCATTCTTAACAAATTAGTATTCGCAATTTGTGAGGGTCGTTCTAGCTATATACAAAATTCTTGATTAATAATAAGATAAATAAATCAATTTTTTTTGAGGGAGGGGCTCCCTGTATTTCGATTTAAAAAATCGGTTACTACTCCTGAATTGTACAAAAGAAAAAGAGAGAAAAAACTGGGGATATTGTGTGATTAGTTTAGTTGGTATCCAAAACTAAAATATAAAATTAAAGCAAATAAGTAAAAAAAGGGGGGGTCTTGAATCAAAATAATTTAAAGTTCTTATTTCTGTCAGAGGGCAATATGAATGTTTTATCATGTTCCATCAACACACTAATAAAAGAAGGGTTATATGAGATATCTGGTGTAGAAGTAGGCCAACATTTCTATTGGCAAATAGGGGGTTTCCAGGTCCACGCCCAAGTCCTTATTACTTCTTGGGTTGTAATTGCTATCTTATTAGGTTCCTCAGTTCTAGCGATTCGCAATCCACAAACCATTCCAACTGACGGCCAAAATTTCTTTGAATTTGTCCTTGAATTCATTCGAGACGTGAGTAAAACCCAGATTGGAGAAGAATATGGTCCATGGGTTCCCTTTATTGGAACCCTGTTTTTATTTATTTTTGTTTCTAACTGGTCAGGAGCCCTTTTACCGTGGAAAATTATCCAGTTACCTCAAGGGGAGTTAGCAGCACCAACGAATGATATAAATACGACGGTTGCTTTAGCTTTACTCACATCAGTAGCCTATTTTTATGCGGGGCTTAGCAAAAAAGGATTAGGGTATTTCAGTAAATACATTCAACCAACTCCAATTCTTTTACCCATTAACATCTTAGAAGATTTTACAAAACCCCTATCACTTAGTTTTCGACTTTTCGGAAATATATTAGCCGATGAATTAGTCGTTGTTGTTCTTGTTTCTTTAGTACCTTTAGTGGTTCCTATACCTGTCATGTTCCTTGGATTATTTACAAGCGGGATTCAAGCTCTCATTTTTGCCACTTTAGCTGCGGCTTATATAGGTGAATCTATGGAAGGTCATCATTAACAATTTTTTTTTCAAATATTATTTTTTAGGTTAGCCCAATTAATTATAGAATAGTTGGTTTACGTTATGTAAGAAACACTTGTATATGTGATATTTGATATTGCCTAGGTATATATGAGTTAAAGATCTATATAATCTGAATCTGCTCTACTACTTTTGTGAATTTCTATTTACATAGGGATTCGATTAGAAGTTCTTCCTTTTTATCTGTGAATTGGCTGAAAAAAATGATAAAAAAAAGAACGAAGAATTCAAAGAATGGTTCACAAAAAATAAATGGCATAAAAAAGTCGTATATATATATTATGGATTTTAAAAAATCCCGTGGATAGGAACTACTATCAAAGTAATTCTGATGATTCAATAATTTTATTATTATATTATTTCAATTCAAGTTTTTGGTTATTTGGGCTGGATGAATCTTAGCGATTACTTAATTAGAATTACGTCCTAAGTCATTGGATGATTGTATCATTAACTATTTCTTTATTTTGGTGTGAGGAACTTATCATGAATCCACTGGTTTCTGCTGCTTCGGTTATTGCTGCTGGGTTGGCTGTTGGGCTTGCTTCTATTGGACCTGGAGTTGGTCAAGGTACAGCTGCGGGTCAAGCTGTCGAAGGTATCGCGAGACAACCTGAGGCAGAAGGAAAAATACGAGGTACTTTATTGCTTAGTTTGGCTTTTATGGAAGCTTTAACAATTTATGGCCTGGTTGTAGCATTAGCGCTTTTATTTGCGAATCCTTTTGTTTAATCCCAGAAATCACAAAATTCTGGATTTTTTTCGTAGTTTTTTTAATTCTATCAAGATTTAACTCCTACAATTATTCATTGAGACAACAATCCTTGGGAAGGACTAATTTGAGGATGGGGAATTAGCACATCGATTCGCTTTCTTCCTTCCCCTTATTCTTTTAGTTTAATAGAAACTTTTTTTTTAAGGAGTGTTGCGAAAAAAGGAGGTTTAGGTTTTTTGAACTTGACATAAAACTTGGTCTCAAATTCTAGCTTAATTCTAATAAGTCTCATTATTATTATTGAAAATTTTTGAAAATTAAAAATTTTGGAAAATACATTTGCAAATTGAATAGGTTTTTGATTCTGTTTACAAATATCCAAATAGGTAAATTAAATTATTAAATTCAAATTTCTTTTTATTGAAAATAAAAAGAATAAAAAAAAAAGGACAGAGTTCTTTTTTTGTAGTTTAGCTAGAAGAGGAGATTATATGAAAACTTTAACCGATTCTTTCGTTTACTTGGGTCACTGGCCATCCGCCGGGAGTTTCGGATTTAATACCGATATTTTAGCAACAAATCCAATAAATCTAAGTGTAGTTTTCGGTGTATTGATCTTTTTTGGAAAGGGAGTGTGTGTGAGTTGTTCATTTC